TATATTTATATATTGGGCGGCGTATAATCATAGATAGATAGATAGATATCTAGATAGATAGTTCAAATTATTTTATAATAATCCTATTATGTTATACTCATGAGATATGAAACTTATTATATAAGTATATATATAAAAGTATATTAACTATTCTGGTTAATGAAATAAAGTTTATAAATAAAACCATATATATTGAAAGTATGGATAATAGATTAATTATAAGTTATAAGAGATAAGATAAATTATTTATTATTTATTCATGTGCCGCCCGCCGAAGACTAAGCGGATAATCACATAGCGGGTAATGAGAAGAAATGATATGATATAATATCATCGTACTTAGATATATATATATTAAATATATAGCAATATGATCTATTTCATATATAATGATGTAACTATATGGAGATATAATATAAATAAGTTATATAAGTAGCTAGATTATTAGTAAAGATAAATATAAATTAGATATATTTACCATGCGCCGAAATATATATTTCGGCGTATATTTGGGCGGCCGATAAAATTACAAATAACTAGTATATATATATGTATATTAACATATTAATTTAAAGATAATTAAACTTAATAGTTAAATATTAATAGTATTAAAGTGTTAATATGTTCTTAACGGGTGAATTATAATAGATAATGGTTATCTTATATTTGTCATATGATATATGTAACATATATTAACTAATGATAAATAAATAATTAATAATTATATTAAGTAAATATTATGATACTTTTTTATAGAAAATATATTTAATATAACTATAATAATGTTATTATATAATAATATATATATAGATACCCCGCCGCCTTCGGCGGCTTAGATGATATATAATCATGAGTTTATAATAAGTAAACAGTCATGGACTGTTGATAATAATGAATATTTTATAATTAATATTATATAATTAATATTTTCTAATGAATAGATAATAAATAATGTAAATAATGTAATATAATGTAATATATTGAATATTAAATAATGAATAGATAGATAATTATACTTATACATGTTGAATTAAAATAGGTAATTCGTTGAAAGTATGATAATTAGCAGGTCTAGCTAATATAAGTTCTAGATCAGAATCTCTAAGAGATCTAGTATTGTTAGCTTCTAAGAAGTCAGGAGTAACTTGTACTTCAGCTCTTTCTTCTTCACCATTTTCTAATTGTACTAATACACTATATAGTGCAACTACAACAGATAATACTGACATTATAGAACCTCAAGATGATATAAAGTTTCAACCAAAGAATGCATCAGGATATTGAGGTATACGTCTAGGCATACCATTAAGTCCTAAGAAATGCATTGGTAAGAAAATAATATTAACTGAGATGAATAATAATCAATAATGAACTTCAGCTAATACTTTATTATAGTTTAATCCAAACATTGAAGGACCTCAGTAATAATAACCACCAATTAAGCTAAATAAAGCTCCCATTGATAATAATGAAAATAGCAGACCGTCCTAGACCAATATGTGGTCCGTGACGAAAAGCCTTTCCCGAACCGTGCGTGAAAGTTTCCCCTCACACGGCTCTCCACCTAAGGTGGTCCCTACTAAATATAGGATTTATAAACCTGATCCAATATGTCTTCCCTGATGTACCTTATTATGACATTCTTGACATAGAAGTATTTGTTTACGATTCATACGAATTTGTAAACTTGTTAAATAGTCATGACCCTTAGCTCCTTTATTAAGGTGCTTAATATGATGAACCTCGAGTTTATTGTTAGATCCGCATACACTACACTGTCCTTCGAATAGTTTTCTAGTACGAGGTATAGCTGTTACGGCTAGATCAATGACTGATAAGGGATCATAATCCTTCATTCCAGATAGTTTAAAACTTTTACTAGATGGGCTTAGCATACCATCCTCAAAACGCGCTACCTCTTTGACTTGACCTTTGACTTCTTGTTTTACTATTAGATTGTAACCAAATTTCTTGATTACTTTTTTCATAGTATATAGTCTCATTTTAGACGCAAAGGTTAGAATACAAGAATATTTTAGTATGTAAGTTATTCTAGCCTCGAGACGAGTTAAGTTGTCAGCGCATGAATAATAGTTGAGTAGACCTCTACCTAATGAAAGGTATTTGTCTATGATTAGAGGGAGTGGCAGATATACAAATTTACCTACTCTCATAGGCGTACCATTACGACCATGTCTACAAAAACCTTTATCCCCCAGTTTAGCTACTATCTTAGTAATAGGTGCTAAAATTTGGGGTCTAGAAGTCTGAGCTACTAGCCGCGTACTGCCATCCGCTCTTTTGACTCACATCAACTGTCTTTTCTCATATGGAGTAATGGCAATATCAAAACCTAAGAAATGTGCTTTATCCTTAGTGGCTGATGTTATTAGAGTTTTATCTTGTGAAAGTTCAACTCTTAGCCTATCCTTGAGGAAGTTTGTCAGATCTTGTTTAATCTTACATGAATCCTGATAAGATCCTATTACCCCTATGATGAAATCATCCGCATATCTAACAAATCTCATACGTTTGAAGTTAGGATCATTGCCTAAAAGGCTACGTTTCTTATCTCGATGTATTTGGGCTCTGATGTTTATTTTTTGATTGAGTAATGACGCTTTATTTATACCCCGTACTAATTTAGTGTATACGGGGTTAGCTCTTCTACGTGTACCCACGCTAAACCTCTCTGAGTATTCCATTAGCCATTCGTCCATAACTGTAAGTAATATATTACATAATATGGGACTTATGATGGAACCTTGAGGTGTCCCAGCAGAAGGTATTTTGAAGTTATTTTCAATATAACCGGCGTTAAAACACTTATGGATTAGGTCTAAGAACACTTGGTCCTTAATCCTTTTCTCTACCTCTTTTATTATTAAATCTTGAGGTAAAGTGTCAAAGCATTTAGTTATATCTGCTTCTATAAATCACGACACTTCGTGGAAAATACCCCTAAGTTGGTATAGCGCAGTGTGGGTACTTCTATTAGGTCTGAAACCATGCGAAAAGTCTGACATGTGGGGTTCGAAGATAGCCTCTAGGATTATCTTCATAGCCATCTGAACTATTTTGTCACGTGGTGACGCTATACTCAGAGGTCTAATCCCACCCTTGGCTTTGGGTATCTCGATTCTACGATTTGGTCTGAACTTGTAGGCACCAGACCCTATCTCTCTCCCCATAACTTTGAATGTTTCTGAGGTGATTCCATCGAGAGTCTCCTTATTTGTCCCTGGTGTCATATTCCCTGGCTTAGACTTTATTAGACTGTATGCATACATCAGGAATTCAGGATCTGATATTATTGGACGTATGTTCTTATATACTTCATCAGGTTTATTTAATCCTTCTTTTAGTAACTTATCAAGTTTGGCTATACCCATGGGCATAGTCTCCCTTGACAAACCTTGGCTGGTTCCCTTCAGTGGGGATGTTGAGGTATGCATAGCACGCGTCAATCATCCTGTTCCACCTAATACTGAACCTCTGTCACCTATACGCTTTCACGCTTCAGGCGATCCCGAGTTCCTATAAACTCCTCTTACTGTGGTTAGGTGCTCCGGCAGATATAGTCCGATACTTTCGACTGGGTCGTACTGGACTCTTGGTCTACCCGGCATTATGTAAACCCGGTAGACAGTTCCGACATCTGGCACTAGGCCAGTAGGGACTTCAGACCCTCCATCTGCTTTTAGGAGTTCGTTAACCTCACCATACACAGCGTATCTCGACGGCACTCTTGCAGCCGCCTTTATGAGCATGCTATTTTCCTCTCCTGGTTGCGCCCAGGATGAGTTAACTCATTGATTTACCCTATTAAATAAGAGACCTTTAGGGGTGATTATGGCCATAAGCATACTGCCTGTTGCTAATCACGAGAAGAGTAGATAGTGAAACGGCGCACCATAATGGAAATGTCCTACTACGTAATATGTATCATGGAATGCAACATCAATACTTGCATTTGATAACATAACTCCTGTAGTTCCTCCAATAGTGAATAAAAATAAGAAACCTAATGCGAATAGCATTGGTACTGCTAAACGTAGTTCACCACCATATAATGTGGCTAATCATGAGAAGATTTTAATACCTGTAGGGATAGCAATAACCATAGTTGCACTAGTAAAGTAAGCACGACTATCAATATCTAAACCTACAACATACATATGATGACTTCAAACTAGGAATCCTAATAAACCAATACTACCAATAGCATATATCATACCAATTTGACCAAATATTTGTTTTTTAGTATATGTAGATATAATATGTGATATTATACCAAATCCTGGTATAATTAAAATATATACCTCAGGGTGCGTGGGACTATATCTTCTACTTTAATCCTCATTTCTTATTAAAATATAATCATGCTTTATGCTGAGCTGTATAATCCACAGCCTTATAGGCTTTAATATCTATTAAATCATAGTATTCTCTTATTAACATTAATCTACGTAGCTTAGTAGCTCTAGAAGGGTTAATACGATTATACATGCTAAAATTTAAGATATCTGTTCTACTTTGGATACTCCATTTATAAGTACCGTTACTTGCAGAATCATAGTAGATGTTCCCTCCAAACATCTCTTTGAAGGGTATGATGTCAACAGCTAATTTATTAGAAGTATTAATAGTTAGTTGGGGAATACCATTTTTAATACTATAGAATATACTACCTTCAGCATCGAAGAAACCCATAAATCAAGCATTATCCTTAGTTAATTCACAAGGCATAATAGTCTCTATATTAAGTATAGGACAAACTCGATGTAATTGGGCTAATCTTTTGCTATTACGTATATTGCCATTTACTGCATGTATTAATCTAGTAATTCCAACTTTATTATGTAATCTATATCTTATAGCTTTAATGCCAGCTCTAGGTTTAATAGAGCCACCAAATCTATGTTGAATTTGTCTTAGCATTTTCTCATCTTGTAAATCGACAATAATTTCGCAATTAACATATTTTTTTTGAGTTATGCTAAAACCACCATTTCCATCTATTAAGCCTGCTAATCATTGATTAAATTTATCATGAGTCTCCCGCCGCCGAAGGCGGCTAATATTGTTTAAATTAGTTACACGTGTAGTCTCTGAGATTCCTACTAGATTATTAGTATTCGTATTCGTATTTATGATAGAGTACTTATAATCGTTGGTTATCTGCTGATTGCTGCTAGTATTGCTACTATTTCTTAACTTTTTTACTCTAGGGGCTAGTAAAAGACTTATACCTATAGTAGTTAAGTAAGCTACGTACAATGTACATAGGAGTTTCCAGCATATAGTGTAATGCGTATGTAATAAAGGTATTACAAAGGGCCAACCTTGACCAAAGAATCAGAATAAATGTTGGTATAATATAGGATCTCCTCCTGCTGCTACTTCATAGAATCCTGTATTAAAGTTACGATCCATTAATAATAATGTAACACCTGCTGTTAATACTGGTAATGATAATAATAATAATATTGCTGTAAAGAATATACTTCATACAAATAATGGCATATCTGTCATATGGATTCCTATACTACGCATGTTAAGTGTTGTTACTATAAAGTTTATTGCTCCTAATAATGAACTTATACTTGTTAGATGTATTGCAAATATCGCTAAATCAACTGATGGACCTGAATGTGCACTAATTGATGATAGTGGTGGATAAACCGTTCATCCAGTTCCGGCACCTGTCTCTATAAGTAGAGATGCTATAACACATACTAGTGCAGGTGGTAGACATCAAAAACTAATATTATTTAGTCTAGCAAATGCCATATCTACTCCACCAATCATTATTGGTAAGAAATAATTACCAAATCCACCAATTAAGAATGGCATAACAAATAAGAAAATCATAGCTATAGCATGACCTGTAACTAATACATTAAATACTTGATTATTACCATGTAAAAACATTGGACCTGGACCTGATAATTCTAATCTTATTATAACTGACATAGCTGTTGCTACCATTGCACATATCATTCCAAATATCATATATAATATACCAATATCTTTATGTGATGTACTAAATAGTCAACGTGTTATATAATTCATTTCGTGCTGATTAGAAGTTTGAGTTGAACTCATTTATATAAATATTTATCTATAAAAGAAGACAGGGTAGGTTATGACCTTATTTTAATATATAATATAAAATATATTTACAAGAAAAGAAGAAGAAGAAGAAGAAAGAGGGAATATAGTTACCTACCTATTAGGGTTATAAATAAAATATAATTATTAGATATTATTATTAGATATAAATATTAGATATAATATTAGATATAAATATTATAATTATTATTTACCATGCGCCGCCCGCTTTCAGCGGGCGGCGTATATAGATATGTATTTACCATGCGCCTAGCCTTCTAGGGCGGGGTAAAATCTATTGATCTGAATAAGATACTTAATAATAAGAATGATATACTTAATATACAATAAGAGTAATATACTATACAATATATATATTATATATATGGAGAATTGCGCCGCCCGCCCGAAGGGCGGGCGGCGTATATAGATTTATCTATTGGTTTGAGTAAAATCATTATGAACCATAAGATAAATATAAAAGTGATGAGTATTAATATTTATTTATATTAACTAAGTAATTAATCCCCCTTCCGGCCTTAGTATCTTAATATCTTTATTGATAGCATAGTAAATATATTCTTAATATTTATATCCGCCGCCCAATATATTTATTTATTTATCCCCCGCCGCCTTCGGCGGCTTATATTGGGCGGGCTATCAGGTGTGAAGAATAGTAGATATAGTAACGATTGTATTCCTTACTCTATTAACCAATCCTCACCATTGAAATAAGATAAACTACAATATTATGGTAAATTATGGTAAATAATTTATATACTACTACTTATATAATATAATATAATATATACACAGGTTAGAACAATAGTATTACCGACATATGATATGATATGATATGATATGATATGATATGATATGATGTCTTGTAAGACAGAATGATATTAACCATGCGCCGCCCCACCGAAGGTGGGGCGGCGGAAAGCGGGGAAGAATAAGTATAGTAATTATAATATATCTTAATAGATAATTATAATAATTAATATATAACTTATAGAAAGTTAACTACAATATTATGGGAAATTATGGTAAATAATTGTAGATATACACAGGTTAGAACCATAGTATTGTCTAATTGACATATACGCCTAGCCGAAGGCGGGTGGCGCATGGGAAATAGTATGAGATATTAAATATTAGATAATAATGAATAGATAATAGATTAAATTCTATAATATTCTTTACTGCTGCTACTTTTAAGATATTGACGATCAATTCTAAGAACTTGTAATAATACTTCTAATATGAAAGCAATAACTAATAAGCTAAGGAATAGAATTAATATAATTAAACCATATAAACCATTATGATAAGCACTAACAACATAAGGTAAAATAGAAGAGATTTCTAGATCGAATGGTAAGAATAGTATAGCAACAAGAATGAAAGCTACAGAGAAGGCAGCTCTAGATTGTTGATAAGAAGTAAATCCACATTCAAATGGACCTGTTTTATCTACATAAGCATTACTAGGTGCAAGTAGTATATTAATACCTATAAGTAATAAAGCAACTATAGGTGCAAGTATAAGATAATATGTAAACATTAATTAGTAAGTAAAGTGATACCTTCTAATAGAGTAGGGAGAGCTAAGAATAGTCCTGTAAGAATAACAGCATATATACTAATAATTAAAGCTATTGAACTACTAAGTACAGGTTGAGTTGTAATAGTAGAAGTAATAAGATTGCTAGCTAATTGTTTAATAATATAAGCATAATAATAAGTAGCAATAACACTAAATACAATAATAGCTAAACCTTCAAGATAAAGACCAGAATCCATAAGAGCAACTATAACATAATATTTACCATAGAAACCAGGTAATGGAGGTATCCCAATAAGTGAAAATAAACATAATATAAATATTAAACATAAAGTTTTATTAGGTACTACTAAATGATTAACATTAACTATAGGAGATCATTGTGATGCAGGATGTGCAGTATATTCCGCTATAGCTAATATACAATAGAATATAAGTACATGTGTTAAACTATATTGTATAATATATAAATAATATGCTTGATCACCTAATGCAACAGCAGTAATAAGATAACCAAAGTTAAGTATACCTGAATAAGCTAATATACTCTTAAGTGTAACTTGATATAATGGAGTATATGCTGCTACCGCTATAGATAAATAAAATGTAGTTAAAAGTAATTGTGTATTAAATAATGATATATGTATATATATAAATGACATAATAGATACTTTAGCTACTATACTAATATATGCAGTAATATAAGTAGGAGTATAACTATATACAGCAATACTTCAAGCATGTAATGGAGCTAACCCCATTTTAAATATAAGTCCAGCTAATAATATATCAAATGAATTAAATGTATATTGATTATGGAAAGTATAATAAGTACTTAATTCAGATAAATTAGTTAAACCAGTTTGTTGGTATACTTCTGCTGATGATAATAAAATAAGTACTGAAGCTATACCACCTGTTACAAAGTAAAGTATAGCTCCTCTAGTAGCATTGTATGATTTATTATATATACCCGTTAGAAGATATAAACTATATGATTGTAATTCTATTACTACATATAATGGTATAAGATCATTAACCATAGGTAATAATATAAGTCCTATAAGATTAATAACCATAAGTAATGCTATTCATTGATTAGATAAATTATATCTAGGTGTAATAGTACCATATATAAGTAGACTTAATACTAAGAATATTAATAATATAATTATAGGACTATTACCTGGAGTATAAGCAAATCAATCATTAAATATAGTAATTGAACTATATTCTATACCTAAACATTCTCATGCTAGATACATGGTAAATAATAAAGCTATAACAGCTAATCTATTAAGATGCTGTGTATTAGTTGGATTATAAGCTAAATAAACTATATATGTAACTAATGTTGTTAGTAACATTCGACATAAGGTGATTCGAACACCTATCACATCATCCGTAGTGATGAGTACTACCATTATACTATATGTCATATCTTATCATATCTTATATGGTAAATATATAATATTATATGTAAAAATAATAATAATGATGAATAGATTCATAATGATAAATAGATTCATAATGATGAATAGTTAATCTAAACACCGTATAATAGAAGGAAGCTAACCATAAGTGAGAATAGACCACAAGCCTCAGCTAGAGCGAAACCTAAGATAGCTTGAGGGAATAATGTACTACGTAAAGAAGGGTTACGTGATGTACCGTTGATAAGAGCAACGAATACTAGAGCAATACCGATAGCGGCACCTCCTAGACCGATTGTGGCGATACTAGCACCAATGTACTTAGCAGCAAGAGCTAATTGCATGACTAAGTTATATATATAATCTTACTATATTTGCCAGTGTTAGCTTAATAGGAATCGAACCTATGTCTCCCGATTATCAATCAGGCTCTCTACCGCTGAGATATAAGCTATATTATTACCCATGCGCCTTCGGCGGATTACATCTATATTTTACATTATTTTTTCATGGTAAATATCATATCATATCATATCATATAATATCTATACTTTCATATAGTTTTACCATGAAGTATTATAGATAATAAGGAAATAGTGCCCTTCGGGCATTAAATAAGTGCCTTCGCACTTTAATAGGCCCCCGAAGGGGGCCGGGTTACATTATTATGAATAAGGAATAGATAATATTAATATAAGTCCCGAGCAAGTTCCCTTACCCGAACTGTATTTCAACTTATAGCATATCATAGGTTGTATATAGTCATCATATACTGAACCAAAGATCAAACAAGATACGCCCGCCGAAGGCGGGCGGGGAGAATGATAATCTGGTGGGTTAGATAAATGACTATGAACCTTATCTGTGCTATTGATGAGTGATTAGTGCGAAATATATGACAACTTCACCGCACTATACTATAATGCGATTACTGACAGTTCCTCTTTAATACTCTCGAGTTACAGAGAGTAATCCAGTTAAAGATAGGCTTCCATGATTATACTAGTTTACTTATTCTATTATTAGAAATATAATTAATAGTATATTCGTATCACACCTGTAGCCCAAATCATAAGGGTCATGCGGATTAGTCTTCAACCTCTACTTTCCATAATATATCTATTATGCATCTTCATAATCATTTTCATTAAATATTTACCATGAAAAAAAAATGATCGTGAATGAGGATTACGTTCATTAATTAGCTTAGTAACAAACCACTAGGCATGAACTGACGACAACAATGTAACGCCTGTATATATTCATATAAATATGGTATATATATTCAAGATTTGGTAAGGTTCTGGTGTATCGTCCAATTAAACAGCATGATCCACTGTATCGATATATAACCGTCTAATGTATTACATTTCATTCTTGCGAACGTACTAGTCTGGTGGTATACTCTTAACATTTGCTTGCTCAATTATTATTATTATTATTTAATAATTGCGTGGTATACATAGTTAACAGCTGTAGCTAAATGGGTACCGAATCCATGTCGCTCTTACAGCTTTCATCCCTTAGCGTCAATCAATTAGTATACTTTCTTTACTGTCTATTATATGTCATAACATATTATCTCTCTATATAATTTACATAGTATAACTAAAAGATTCTATTCATTAAGCCTACGGATCCTTTAAACCAGTGATGATAAACGCTTGCCCTGTGTGTATGACCGCTACTGCTGGCACACATCTTGGTAAGGACTATATAATTTTAGCTATCATTATTAACTAAATTATCAAGGTATATTAAAAGTATTCTATACTAATTATAACCTATTCTATCAAAAGATAAAATAATTTATACATATATTCGCTTTTAACCTTATGTAGATAACATGATCAATCGTTAGATCATTGTCAATGATTCCTCACTGCTGCTACTAATAGTAGTAGAAAATATCTTCTATGTGTTCCTTATGGCTTCCACCATGGAATATAGGTCTAAGGCTAGTTATCTTAACCGCTTATCCGCCCAATATATTTATATTTATATAGGCGCATGTATACATGTCAATAACTACTACCTGCATCTATTAAGACTTTGATTAGTCTTTAATTACTCACCTGAACGCAATTATATATATAAGGATATATAATTACTTGCATGTGTTATGTCTCTACATAGCGTTATATCTGAACCTACATCATATTCATGTAGTAAAAGTCAATATGTTGAACTACCCGGAATTGAACCGAGATCGATCCATTATGAGTGGATAGCTCTAACCATTGAGCTATAGTTCATTACAGTTACCTAATAATATTATTAAATATTTGTCATATTCGCGCCCGAAGGGCGCTTATACTATTATTATGTTTAACCATGCTTTATAATGAATATAAAAGTTATAAAATATTAACCATGCGCCGCCCGCCTTCCGCGGGCGGCGGAACTTCTTCATATATTCATATATTCATAATAATGAATAGTAAAGTTATAAAAAATATTAACCATGTCATTTCATAATGAATATAAAAGTTATAAAAAATATTAACCATGTCATTTCATAATGAATAGTTAGTTTTCTCTATTAAGAGTACCAATATAATATAATATGTTCTCTAAAGTAGAAATTAGAGGAACGATTATAATATAATGAGAGAAATAATATAATGTAGCAAACTGTCCTAATGCAATATAAGGAACTTCTACATGTAATTGACCTAAATTACCAAGTAATAAGAAGTTAAATACAAATAGATAGAAAGCTAATTTAGATAATACTTTGAAACTATTACCACGAATGATAGATCTATCAGTATAAGGTAATGTTAATAATATAAGAATAGCACCAAACATAGCAATAACACCACCTAATTTATCAGGTATACTACGTAAGATAGCATAGAAAGGTAATAGATATCATTCAGGTACAATAGAAGGAGGAGTAACCATAGGGTTACCAGGGATATAGTTATCAGGATGACCTAAAGTATTAGGACTATAGAATACAAATAAACTAAATATTAATATAAATAAGAATACAGTTACTAAATCTTTAAATACAAAATAAGGATGCATTGGTAATCTATCAATATTACCTGTTATACCAACAGGGTTAGATGATCCATTTACATGTAATGCCATTAAATGCATACATACTAATGCAGCTAAAATGAATGGTAATAAGAAATGTAATGCAAAGAAACGTTGAATAGTTGGATTACTTACTGAGAAACCTCCTCAAATGAAAGGTACAATATCATTACCAATGAATGGTATAGCTGATAAAAGGTTAGTAATTACTGTAGCACCTCAATGTGACATTTGTCCATATACTAAACAATATCCTAAGAAAGCAATAGCCATAGTTAAAACAAATATAATAACACCTATAATTCATGTCATTACTCTAGGTTGTTTATAACTTCCATAATATAAAGCTTTACCAATATGTAAATACATACATATAAAGAAGAATGATGCTCCATTAGCATGTATATAACGTATAAGTCAACCTGCATTAACATCTCTCATAATATGCTCTACACTATCAAAAGCTAGAGATAAATTACTACTATAATGCATAGCTAAGAATACTCCTGAAGCTATTTGAATTATTAAACATAATCCTAATAGACTACCTAAGTTTCATCAGTAGTTAATACTACTTGGTTGTGGACTATCTATTAAATAACTATTTACTAATGATAGATAAGTATTAGATTTACGTATAGGCATAAACGTATCTATAATATTATATGCTTAAGTATATTATTATTATATTATTATATATTATAAATATTTACCATGCGCCTATATAAATATAGGCGGATATAGTTGTAATTCTTCCATGAAAGGAACTTAATCCTTTTAATCTTACCTTATCAGTTTATTGTATACAAACACCTACAGTATACGCCGCCCGCTGAAAGCGGGCGGCGCATGGTAAATATGTGCAATAGATAGAGTCGAACTACCATGATAAGATCATGAATCTTATATGTTACCATTACATTATATTGCATTTTTGGTAAAAACTAAGTTACCTTATTAAGCCGCCTTCGGCTTTCTGCCCTAGCCCAATATATTTATTTACCATGACTAGATTATCTTATCTTATCTTATCTTATCTTATCTTATCTTATCTTATATTATCTTATCTCGTTATCACCTAATCATTCAATGAAATCTTCAATAGAGACACATTCTAATTTAATAGGCATCATACCATGGTTAACACCACATAATTCACTACATTGACCATAATAAACACCAGTACGTTGTATTAATGCACTTACTTGGTTTAATCTACCAGGTGTAGCATCTACTTTCATACCTAATGAAGGTATAGTGAAACAATGTATAACATCATTAGCAGTAACGATAAAACGTATATGTGTATCAACAGGAACAACAATAGAAGTATCTGTATCTAATAGACGTAAGTTACCTGGCTCTAACATGTCATCAGGTATTACATAAGACTCAAACTCAATAGTCTCTCCAACTGAATCAACAAAGTCAGAATACTCATATTTTCAATATCATTGTAATCCTATTACTTTAATTGTCATCGCTGGTGTTAATACTTCATCACATAAATATAATAATATAAATGATGGGAAAGCTATTAATAATAATATAATCGCTGGGAATATAGTTCATATAATTTCAATTACTTGTCCATGACGAATATATTTATATGCAAATTTATTATCTTTATAATCATGGATTATAACATATAATATATATGATACTAAACCTAATATAAGACATAAATAGAACATAATATGATCATATAATTCATGTATACCTTCAGCATTAGGTGTTGCTGTATCTTGTAATCTTATACCTCAAGGTGTTGGTACATCTAGATAAATCATTTATAGTTTATACTACCTTATATATTTCTATGGAATCCATCGGAGTCGAACCGATATTACTCACATGCAAAGCAAGTGATCTACCATTGATCTAGGATCCCTTTATCTCTCCTTAAACTATTTACATTACATTACATTACATTACATTACATTACATTACATTACATTACATTACATTACATTATATGCGCCGCCCGCCCGATGGCGGGCGGCGGAGTATGAATTATCTATCTTATGTCTCAGTAAGTAATCTTATATCATTATTAATTATCCTTACATGGTAAACAATGTCATATTATTCTTTATATCTCTTCTAAGGAGATTCTATATTATATATTATACCCAGCACCTAAGGTGCCTATAAGTTTACCATGCGCCTACTAATAGATACTTCTATATGAATGACATATACTTCTATATGAATGACATATACTTCTATATGAATGACATATACTTCTATATGAATGACATATAGATACTTCTATTGATACTTCTATACTTCTATAGATACTTCTATACTTCTATAGATACTTCTATACTTCTATAGTGCGGCGGTATTCTTTATCGATAGAGAAATATATCTTATATCTTATGATATTTATATTACCTGATCAATATCATCTATATCACACCTCCATTCTTATTATTTATTTACCATAATTATTAATAATGTTATAGCATTTCTTATATATTCATTATTATTCATTAATATGAATTATTATGAATTATTATGAATTATTATGAATTCTCACTATCTACGATATTATATCAATTATATATTATCTAATCTTCATTATTAATATAATATAATATAATATAATATAACATTCATTATAAATGACATGATTAATCTTTTTTATTTCTTTTCATTATGTCTCTTTTTCTTTTCTTTCAAAAGAAGAAGAAGAGTTAAATGTAATAAAATATGTTATTTATTATATATAAATATAATATATATTTAAATATATCCCATGCGCCGCCCGCTTTCAGTGGGCGGCGTATAAACATGGTAAATAAATTAAGAATAATACAAAGTTAACCCTAACGAGAATCGAACTCGTATACCCACTATGAAGAAGTGGTATCATACCATTAGATCATAGGATCTTATTATAATAATAAATAAGTAAGTTAAGTTAAGTTAAGTAATAAAACAATATGAGTTACCTATTTGTCTCCTTATATAAGTAAATATATATATAGGATAAGACATGTAATATAAATAAATATTTCCCAATATATTTATCTATTGGGCGGCGGAGAATGTCTTATATAGGAGTTGAACCTATAACCTTTCGATTACAAAACGAACGCTCTACCAATTGAGCTAATAGGACAAAGGGTAACTACTGAGACTTGAACTCAGATAAACCGTGCCACATACGGCTATTCTACCGTTGAATTATAGCTACCATATAAGTGAGATAGGACTGAATCGAACAGTCGCAGCCAAAGGCATTATAGCTACAATATAACTCTAATTACCAACATTAGAACTATCCCTTTATCCGCCTATATAAATAGGCGCATGGTATATTATGACTAGTGGGACTTGAACCCACACGACTAATGTCTATACAGCTTAAATGTATTATGTCTACCAATTCCATCACAGTCACGTTAAGTTACCTATTCTAATAGAATATTGTCCATGCGCCGCCCGCCGAAGGCGGGCGGCGGATTATGGTTTATAATGAATAAATATATATATATCTATCTATACTAATGCAATAGCATCAATAGCATATATTCATGCAGGTATAGCAATAGCAGCACCGAATAAGATTGGTAAGAAGATCATTCAACATAGATTAATTAATTTATCATATCTAACTCTAGGCAATGTAGCACGAACTCAAATATAAGTAAATGCAAAGATATTAGCTTTAATACCTAAAACAATACCAGTACCACCACCAAAGAATAAGATAGCAGTTAAAGTACTAAGGAATAAGATAGAAGCATATTCAGATAAGAAGAAGAGAACAAAGATACTACTACTATATTCAGTCATATGACCAGATACAAGCTCAGACTCAGCTTCAACATTATCAAATGGAGGTCTAGCACATTCAGCTACACAACCTATATAAAACATTATAGCTAATGGTAATAAAGGTATACCATATCATATAGCTTCTTGTAAATAAATATATTTAGATAAATTCATAGTACCGGCTAATAATATAGCAAGTAAAACAATAGTAGTTAATACTAATTCATAACTAATTAATTGAGCAGTAGAACGAATAGAACCTAATAGAGAATATTTACTATTAGCTGATCAACCAGCAAGTAATGTACCAAATACACCAACACTACTAATAGCTAATGTTAATATGAAACCATAATTACTATCATATATAGTAACACCTGGTGCAAAAGGAATAACTGATCAACATAATAAAGCAGATATTAATGATATAACAGGACTAATAAATAATATTAATTTATCAGCATGTGTTGGTACAATTATTTCTTTAAGTAATAGTTTAGCAGCATCAGCAATAGCCATAAGAATACCATAATAACCTACAGCATTAGGTCCAACCCGACGTTGCATGTAACCTAATGTTTTACGTTCAGCTACAGTAAGGAATGCTACAGCTAATAAAACACTAACAAACATTAATAATAATTCTAAGAAACCTAACATTATCTAGTAATCGCAATGGCCCCTATAACAGATAATACTAAGATTATACCTAATAATAATAATATTAAAGCATATTCACTATAAAATAAAGTACCTATAATATCTAATTCATTATATGCAGTATATACACTTTCAATAGGTGCATAAGAATCGAAACTTATATCTAAAGGAAGTAATAAAATTAATAATAAGAATATGATTAAAGGACTCATACCACCAACTGGTGTATATTCAATATTTAATAATGATAATATAAATAAGAATAATATAGCTATAGCTCCTACATATACTAATATATATAGTATACCCATAAGTACATAACCTGATGAGTATAATGATACAGCTACACTAAGAAATAGACAGATAAGAGCTAATATACTTTGTACAGGTGATAATAAACCTATAGCAAGTACACTAGCAATACCACTAATTAAAGACATAGTTTTAATATTTAAATAATAATGATTGCATGGTTAATAACAATCATTAACAAAGTCTATACATTCAAGCGTCATAACTTAGAATCGAACTAAGATAAATACATTAACAGTGTACGGCTCTACCGTTGAGCTATTATGACTTAATTCTAAATAAGCCGCCGAAGGCGGCAAGGTATTATTGAGGTAATTGTAGTTCACTTAATTTAAGTACTAAATGTACTTGTATATTAGTATTATAATCAAAGAATTGATACCTATATCTCCTGAAAGATGCCAAAGAGCACCTTTGAATAATTTAGGAATACTAAAACATTATTATCTTTAATGTTTGTTAAATAAAAACTATTGACTTAGTATTTGATATGCTGTCAATACTTATTGCAACTAGACTTAGCTTATAACAATTTATCTCAACCTTTATAAAAGGGTTATTAAATTAAGATTATTCTTATAAAGGAATAAAATAGATAATAATAAAGAGTTATCACCATTGGTTTAGGTTACATAATCCTCTCGTACACATGTAACTTAGTTTTTATTAAAATGCAATAGATGATAGAAACATTACTGGCTCACGCCGTAATTAACCCATCTCAAGTAGCTCCTTAAATGACGAACAGTCATACCCTTTATAGTTGCTGCGACCATAAGGATGAGCCTAGACGACATCGAGGTGGCAAACACCGCTGACGATATCAACTCTCTAGCGGTATTACCCTGTTATCCCTAACGTAACTTTGATTCGCTATCGACATACTTTGCTATAGTTATTGTCTGTTCACTATACACTACTTACGTACTAAAACTACCTGTTAGTAATTTTATCATAACACAGTTAAGTTATTATCCTTATCCTTTCATATCTACTGCCGCCCGCCGAAGGCGGGCGGCGGCTTATTATAGATTATGAATTACTAATTACCATTTAGTATTACTGTATCTATTCAATCTAGTATAACCCTTAATAAGAGTTAATTTACAACCTGGTCATATAGACACATCAGTTATTCTTTGTGATGTCGACGCCCCATCGAAACTAACCAAGTTACCTTGTTTCTTTATATAAAAAGATTAGCTATTGAATTAATCTATTAAATAAAATAATTTATAAGATATAATTAGATAGCAGGGCAACTCTATAGTAAAGCTGTATAGGGTCTTCTCGTCAATCTATTGCTATACAGTATCTTCACTGCAATTACTATTTCACTGAGGACCATATGGATACATCTATAGCATCGTGTACTCATTCATGCAGGACGCCAATTAAACGTCTAGGAATTTCGCTACCTTCGGATCCTCATGATAAGACCGCCGTTGATTAAAGCATTATGTATTATCTCTCTAACACTGGGCAGGTAGCACCTATTATACTATTCTTCACAGAACTGCAATAGGCTATGTTTTTGGTAAACAGTCGCACTATATTAAAGGAGTTATATCCTTATTGCCGAGTTCATTCATATGGCTTCGCTCATACTCTTTTAATTTAATCTTATATTAAAGATATAAATTTATATACCAGTGTCGGTTTACAGTACGGTTAATCTAATTTCTAGTCATATTACTCATCTGTTAATTATCTTCATAATCAACATTAGAGACCGTTAATTTATAATAAAACCTTATATATTTTAAGAGGAAAGGCTTAACCTTTCTAACGTTACTCAAGTCAGCATATTCTTTGTTATTATTATTTATAACATAATCTGTTACTATACTTATGGTTAAATAAGTATCTACTGTTCAGTCAAGTGCTTAGGCCTGTATATCTACACCTATTATCTTATGTCTATTGATGCGTTGTTACACGTTCTTTAGCAGATGATTACTATCATATCCACTGATCAATTGTCTTATAAAATGTCGTAATTACTTACTATAGGTTTAATACCACTTAGCATACTTGTTTAGGACTTACACATAGTAGTCTAGGTTATTCCCTTCTCATCTAGGTACCTTATCGCACCTAGATTGACTAATTAGTATTTCCATTACATCTAGTTCAGATGTTAGATCCGTATGATAAGCTATAATCGCTCCCATAAAATGAATGCGCCCCACAAGGGCGGCGCATTTTGTTTCAAATCTAGTGATTTACCTAGTGATGTTTACTAATTGCTATACTAAGATATATTTCACAGATAACCAGCTATCTGTATATGAGAGTAGCCTTTCACATCGATACATTACTCTTCAGAAGGTATTGCAACACCCACCTGTTAGGTCTATAATCATTATAATATAATTATAACTATATAACCTGGCAATGTATAGATCATATACTTTCGGGTCTATTCCTATTAACTATTATTAATTTATCTTGTTAGATTTAGTTGATACTTCGCTAATAAAAATAACTCACTGACCCATTATACAAGAGGTACGCTATACTATAGCTGCTCTTTAACTATGTATTTCTATACAAATTTAATATAATTTCTTCGATACATTTCTAATTTAACTTAATAAATTAAGTCTTCCATGAACGATTACATTAATTAAATCATATTTATATGCCTTTCCCTCACGGTACTTGATACTTACGATTATTTTATAGTATTAGTAGTAGCACTACTTTATTCATATCACATGATATTACTTTAATACTTATATCTTTTCCCTCACCGGTACTAAGATATTCCCTTTTGGTTTATTAAATATCTTACTAAGATGTTTCAATTCAGATACTTCCTATTAAACTCGCTATTTATAGCTTAGATCGGTTATTATTTTAACCTTATCCCTTGTCTTGGTCTAATCGTAATATTAGCTTCCATACAATAGTTATTGTAATTAAGTGAATCTTTTCAATTACCTCTCCTACATCTATTTCCCATGTGCCGCCCACCCAAAGGTGGGCGGCGTATTTTGATATACTTTATTATATCATTAGTCCCCCTTCATATATAATTGTTATTATTTACATAATAAAGTTATTTAATGATATATCTAATCATTGATCTAGTCATTACTTTGTAAGTATTTCCCATGCGCCGCCCGCTGAAAGCGGGCGGCGTAATAAGAATAAAAAGAAAGAAAAGAAAAAGAGACATAATGAAAAGAAATAAAAAAGATTAATCATGTCATTTATAATGAATGTTATATTATATTATATTATATTATATTAATAATGAAGATTAGATAATATATAATTGATATAATATCGTAGATAGTGAGAATTCATAATAATTCATAATAATTCATAATAATTCATATTAATGAATAATAATGAATATATAAGAAATGCTATAACATTATTAATAATTATGGTAAATAAATAATAAGAATGGAGGTGTGATATAGATGATATTGATCAGGTAATATAAATATCATAAGATATAAGATATATTTCTCTATCGATAAAGAATACCGCCGCACTATAGAAGTATAGAAGTATCTATAGAAGTATAGAAGTATCTATAGAAGTATAGAAGTATCAATAGAAGTATCTATATGTCATTCATATAGAAGTATATGTCATTCATATAGAAGTATATGTCATTCATATAGAAGTATATGTCATTCATATAGAAGTATCTATTAGTAGGCGCATGGTAAACTTATAGGCACCTTAGGTGCTGGGTATAATATATAATATAGAATCTCCTTAGAAGAGATATAAAGAATAATATGACATTGTTTACCATGTAAGGATAATTAATAATGATATAAGATTACTTACTGAGACATAAGATAGATAATTCATACTCCGCCGCCCGCCATCGGGCGGGCGGCGCATATAATGTAATGTAATGTAATGTAATGTAATGTAATGTAATGTAATGTAATGTAATGTAATGTAAATAGTTTAAGGAGAGATAAAGGGATCCTAGATCAATGGTAGATCACTTGCTTTGCATGTGAGTAATATCGGTTCGACTCCGATGGATTCCATAGAAATATATAAGGTAGTATAAACTATAAATGATTTATCTAGATGTACCAACACCTTGAGGTATAAGATTACAAGATACAGCAACACCTAATGCTGAAGGTATACATGAATTATATGATCATATTATGTTCTATTTATGTCTTATATTAGGTTTAGTATCATATATATTATATGTTATAATCCATGATTATAAAGATAATAAATTTGCATATAAATATATTCGTCATGGACAAGTAATTGAAATTATATGAACTATATTCCCAGCGATTATATTATTATTAATAGCTTTCCCATCATTTATATTATTATATTTATGTGATGAAGTATTAACACCAGCGATGACAATTAAAGTAATAGGATTACAATGATATTGAAAATATGAGTATTCTGACTTTGTTGATTCAGTTGGAGAGACTATTGAGTTTGAGTCTTATGTAATACCTGATGACATGTTAGAGCCAGGTAACTTACGTCTATTAGATACAGATACTTCTATTGTTGTTCCTGTTGATACACATATACGTTTTATCGTTACTGCTAATGATGTTATACATTGTTTCACTATACCTTCATTAGGTATGAAAGTAGATGCTACACCTGGTAGATTAAACCAAGTAAGTGCATTAATACAACGTACTGGTGTTTATTATGGTCAATGTAGTGAATTATGTGGTGTTAACCATGGTATGATGCCTATTAAATTAGAATGTGTCTCTATTGAAGATTTCATTGAATGATTAGGTGATAACGAGATAAGATAATATAAGATAAGATAAGATAAGATAAGATAAGATAAGATAAGATAATCTAGTCATGGTAAATAAATATATTGGGCTAGGGCAGAAAGCCGAAGGCGGCTTAATAAGGTAACTTAGTTTTTACCAAAAATGCAATATAATGTAATGGTAACATATAAGATTCATGATCTTATCATGGTAGTTCGACTCTATCTATTGCACATATTTACCATGCGCCGCCCGCTTTCAGCGGGCGGCGTATACTGTAGGTGTTTGTATACAATAAACTGATAAGGTAAGATTAAAAGGATTAAGTTCCTTTCATGGAAGAATTACAACTATATCCGCCTATATTTATATAGGCGCATGGTAAATATTTATAATATATAATAATATAATAATAATATACTTAAGCATATAATATTATAGATACGTTTATGCCTATACGTAAATCTAATACTTATCTATCATTAGTAAATAGTTATTTAATAGATAGTCCACAACCAAGTAGTATTAACTACTGATGAAACTTAGGTAGTCTATTAGGATTATGTTTAATAATTCAAATAGCTTCAGGAGTATTCTTAGCTATGCATTATAGTAGTAATTTATCTCTAGCTTTTGATAGTGTAGAGCATATTATGAGAGATGTTAATGCAGGTTGACTTATACGTTATATACATGCTAATGGAGCATCATTCTTCTTTATATGTATGTATTTACATATTGGTAAAGCTTTATATTATGGAAGTTATAAACAACCTAGAGTAATGACATGAATTATAGGTGTTATTATATTTGTTTTAACTATGGCTATTGCTTTCTTAGGATATTGTTTAGTATATGGACAAATGTCACATTGAGGTGCTACAGTAATTACTAACCTTTTATCAGCTATACCATTCATTGGTAATGATATTGTACCTTTCATTTGAGGAGGTTTCTCAGTAAGTAATCCAACTATTCAACGTTTCTTTGCATTACATTTCTTATTACCATTCATTTTAGCTGCATTAGTATGTATGCATTTAATGGCATTACATGTAAATGGATCATCTAACCCTGTTGGTATAACAGGTAATATTGATAGATTACCAATGCATCCTTATTTTGTATTTAAAGATTTAGTAACTGTATTCTTATTTATATTAATATTTAGTTTATTTGTATTCTATAGTCCTAATACTTTAGGTCATCCTGATAACTATATCCCTGGTAACCCTATGGTTACTCCTCCTTCTATTGTACCTGAATGATATCTATTACCTTTCTATGCTATCTTACGTAGTATACCTGATAAATTAGGTGGTGTTATTGCTATGTTTGGTGCTATTCTTATATTATTAACATTACCTTATACTGATAGATCTATCATTCGTGGTAATAGTTTCAAAGTATTATCTAAATTAGCTTTCTATCTATTTGTATTTAACTTCTTATTACTTGGTAATTTAGGTCAATTACATGTAGAAGTTCCTTATATTGCATTAGGACAGTTTGCTACATTATATTATTTCTCTCATTATATTATAATCGTTCCTCTAATTTCTACTTTAGAGAACATATTATATTATATTGGTACTCTTAATAGAGAAAACTAACTATTCATTATGAAATGACATGGTTAATATTTTTTATAACTTTTATATTCATTATGAAATGACATGGTTAATATTTTTTATAACTTTACTATTCATTATTATGAATATATGAATATATGAAGAAGTTCCGCCGCCCGCGGAAGGCGGGCGGCGCATGGTTAATATTTTATAACTTTTATATTCATTATAAAGCATGGTTAAACATAATAATAGTATAAGCGCCCTTCGGGCGCGAATATGACAAATATTTAATAATATTATTAGGTAACTGTAATGAACTATAGCTCAATGGTTAGAGCTATCCACTCATAATGGATCGATCTCGGTTCAATTCCGGGTAGTTCAACATATTGACTTTTACTACATGAATATGATGTAGGTTCAGATATAACGCTATGTAGAGACATAACACATGCAAGTAATTATATATCCTTATATATATAATTGCGTTCAGGTGAGTAATTAAAGACTAATCAAAGTCTTAATAGATGCAGGTAGTAGTTATTGACATGTATACATGCGCCTATATAAATATAAATATATTGGGCGGATAAGCGGTTAAGATAACTAGCCTTAGACCTATATTCCATGGTGGAAGCCATAAGGAACACATAGAAGATATTTTCTACTACTATTAGTAGCAGCAGTGAGGAATCATTGACAATGATCTAACGATTGATCATGTTATCTACATAAGGTTAAAAGCGAATATATGTATAAATTATTTTATCTTTTGATAGAATAGGTTATAATTAGTATAGAATACTTTTAATATACCTTGATAATTTAGTTAATAATGATAGCTAAAATTATATAGTCCTTACCAAGATGTGTGCCAGCAGTAGCGGTCATACACACAGGGCAAGCGTTTATCATCACTGGTTTAAAGGATCCGTAGGCTTAATGAATAGAATCTTTTAGTTATACTATGTAAATTATATAGAGAGATAATATGTTATGACATATAATAGACAGTAAAGAAAGTATACTAATTGATTGACGCTAAGGGATGAAAGCTGTAAGAGCGACATGGATTCGGTACCCATTTAGCTACAGCTGTTAACTATGTATACCACGCAATTATTAAATAATAATAATAATAATTGAGCAAGCAAATGTTAAGAGTATACCACCAGACTAGTACGTTCGCAAGAATGAAATGTAATACATTAGACGGTTATATATCGATACAGTGGATCATGCTGTTTAATTGGACGATACACCAGAACCTTACCAAATCTTGAATATATATACCATATTTATATGAATATATACAGGCGTTACATTGTTGTCGTCAGTTCATGCCTAGTGGTTTGTTACTAAGCTAATTAATGAACGTAATCCTCATTCACGATCATTTTTTTTTCATGGTAAATATTTAATGAAAATGATTATGAAGATGCATAATAGATATATTATGGAAAGTAGAGGTTGAAGACTAATCCGCATGACCCTTATGATTTGGGCTACAGGTGTGATACGAATATACTATTAATTATATTTCTAATAATAGAATAAGTAAACTAGTATAATCATGGAAGCCTATCTTTAACTGGATTACTCTCTGTAACTCGAGAGTATTAAAGAGGAACTGTCAGTAATCGCATTATAGTATAGTGCGGTGAAGTTGTCATATATTTCGCACTAATCACTCATCAATAGCACAGATAAGGTTCATAGTCATTTATCTAACCCACCAGATTATCATTCTCCCCGCCCGCCTTCGGCGGGCGTATCTTGTTTGATCTTTGGTTCAGTATATGATGACTATATACAACCTATGATATGCTATAAGTTGAAATACAGTTCGGGTAAGGGAACTTGCTCGGGACTTATATTAATATTATCTATTCCTTATTCATAATAATGTAACCCGGCCCCCTTCGGGGGCCTATTAAAGTGCGAAGGCACTTATTTAATGCCCGAAGGGCACTATTTCCTTATTATCTATAATACTTCATGGTAAAACTATATGAAAGTATAGATATTATATGATATGATATGATATGATATTTACCATGAAAAAATAATGTAAAATATAGATGTAATCCGCCGAAGGCGCATGGGTAATAATATAGCTTATATCTCAGCGGTAGAGAGCCTGATTGATAATCGGGAGACATAGGTTCGATTCCTATTAAGCTAACACTGGCAAATATAGTAAGATTATATATATAACTTAGTCATGCAATTAGCTCTTGCTGCTAAGTACATTGGTGCTAGTATCGCCACAATCGGTCTAGGAGGTGCCGCTATCGGTATTGCTCTAGTATTCGTTGCTCTTATCAACGGTACATCACGTAACCCTTCTTTACGTAGTACATTATTCCCTCAAGCTATCTTAGGTTTCGCTCTAGCTGAGGCTTGTGGTCTATTCTCACTTATGGTTAGCTTCCTTCTATTATACGGTGTTTAGATTAACTATTCATCATTATGAATCTATTTATCATTATGAATCTATTCATCATTATTATTATTTTTACATATAATATTATATATTTACCATATAAGATATGATAAGATATGACATATAGTATAATGGTAGTACTCATCACTACGGATGATGTGATAGGTGTTCGAATCACCTTATGTCGAATGTTACTAACAACATTAGTTACATATATAGTTTATTTAGCTTATAATCCAACTAATACACAGCATCTTAATAGATTAGCTGTTATAGCTTTATTATTTACCATGTATCTAGCATGAGAATGTTTAGGTATAGAATATAGTTCAATTACTATATTTAATGATTGATTTGCTTATACTCCAGGTAATAGTCCTATAATTATATTATTAATATTCTTAGTATTAAGTCTACTTATATATGGTACTATTACACCTAGATATAATTTATCTAATCAATGAATAGCATTACTTATGGTTATTAATCTTATAGGACTTATATTATTACCTATGGTTAATGATCTTATACCATTATATGTAGTAATAGAATTACAATCATATAGTTTATATCTTCTAACGGGTATATATAATAAATCATACAATGCTACTAGAGGAGCTATACTTTACTTTGTAACAGGTGGTATAGCTTCAGTACTTATTTTATTATCATCAGCAGAAGTATACCAACAAACTGGTTTAACTAATTTATCTGAATTAAGTACTTATTATACTTTCCATAATCAATATACATTTAATTCATTTGATATATTATTAGCTGGACTTATATTTAAAATGGGGTTAGCTCCATTACATGCTTGAAGTATTGCTGTATATAGTTATACTCCTACTTATATTACTGCATATATTAGTATAGTAGCTAAAGTATCTATTATGTCATTTATATATATACATATATCATTATTTAATACACAATTACTTTTAACTACATTTTATTTATCTATAGCGGTAGCAGCATATACTCCATTATATCAAGTTACACTTAAGAGTATATTAGCTTATTCAGGTATACTTAACTTTGGTTATCTTATTACTGCTGTTGCATTAGGTGATCAAGCATATTATTTATATATTATACAATATAGTTTAACACATGTACTTATATTCTATTGTATATTAGCTATAGCGGAATATACTGCACATCCTGCATCACAATGATCTCCTATAGTTAATGTTAATCATTTAGTAGTACCTAATAAAACTTTATGTTTAATATTTATATTATGTTTATTTTCACTTATTGGGATACCTCCATTACCTGGTTTCTATGGTAAATATTATGTTATAGTTGCTCTTATGGATTCTGGTCTTTATCTTGAAGGTTTAGCTATTATTGTATTTAGTGTTATTGCTACTTATTATTATGCTTATATTATTAAACAATTAGCTAGCAATCTTATTACTTCTACTATTACAACTCAACCTGTACTTAGTAGTTCAATAGCTTTAATTATTAGTATATATGCTGTTATTCTTACAGGACTATTCTTAGCTCTCCCTACTCTATTAGAAGGTATCACTTTACTTACTAATTAATGTTTACATATTATCTTATACTTGCACCTATAGTTGCTTTATTACTTATAGGTATTAATATACTACTTGCACCTAGTAATGCTTATGTAGATAAAACAGGTCCATTTGAATGTGGATTTACTTCTTATCAACAATCTAGAGCTGCCTTCTCTGTAGCTTTCATTCTTGTTGCTATACTATTCTTACCATTCGATCTAGAAATCTCTTCTATTTTACCTTATGTTGTTAGTGCTTATCATAATGGTTTATATGGTTTAATTATATTAATTCTATTCCTTAGCTTATTAGTTATTGCTTTCATATTAGAAGTATTATTACAAGTTCTTAGAATTGATCGTCAATATCTTAAAAGTAGCAGCAGTAAAGAATATTATAGAATTTAATCTATTATCTATTCATTATTATCTAATATTTAATATCTCATACTATTTCCCATGCGCCACCCGCCTTCGGCTAGGCGTATATGTCAATTAGACAATACTATGGTTCTAACCTGTGTATATCTACAATTATTTACCATAATTTCCCATAATATTGTAGTTAACTTTCTATAAGTTATATATTAATTATTATAATTATCTATTAAGATATATTATAATTACTATACTTATTCTTCCCCGCTTTCCGCCGCCCCACCTTCGGTGGGGCGGCGCATGGTTAATATCATTCTGTCTTACAAGACATCATATCATATCATATCATATCATATCATATCATATCATATGTCGGTAATACTATTGTTCTAACCTGTGTATATATTATATTATATTATATAAGTAGTAGTATATAAATTATTTACCATAATTTACCATAATATTGTAGTTTATCTTATTTCAATGGTGAGGATTGGTTAATAGAGTAAGGAATACAATCGTTACTATATCTACTATTCTTCACACCTGATAGCCCGCCCAATATAAGCCGCCGAAGGCGGCGGGGGATAAATAAATAAATATATTGGGCGGCGGATATAAATATTAAGAATATATTTACTATGCTATCAATAAAGATATTAAGATACTAAGGCCGGAAGGGGGATTAATTACTTAGTTAATATAAATAAATATTAATACTCATCACTTTTATATTTATCTTATGGTTCATAATGATTTTACTCAAACCAATAGATAAATCTATATACGCCGCCCGCCCTTCGGGCGGGCGGCGCAATTCTCCATATATATAATATATATATTGTATAGTATATTACTCTTATTGTATATTAAGTATATCATTCTTATTATTAAGTATCTTATTCAGATCAATAGATTTTACCCCGCCCTAGAAGGCTAGGCGCATGGTAAATACATATCTATATACGCCGCCCGCTGAAAGCGGGCGGCGCATGGTAAATAATAATTATAATATTTATATCTAATATTATATCTAATATTTATATCTAATAATAATATCTAATAATTATATTTTATTTATAACCCTAATAGGTAGGTAACTATATTCCCTCTTTCTTCTTCTTCTTCTTCTTTTCTTGTCTCGGGGAACCAGAAGGAGATATCCTTTATATCCTAATCAATGATTGTATATTGTGATTATTATTAATAACCATTAATTATAAATCTATTATTTAATATATAACGTTATTAAGAGATATAATTATCTATTCTAATGAATTAGATTATAAGGATAATAAAGGGTATTTTAAAGATAGTAATAAATACTATAGAATAAGGGTGTATGACTGAGTGGTTTAAGGTATGATATTTGAGCTATCAAGGTTGTGAAACCCACGTGTTCGAATCACGTTGCACCCGAAATGATTATGGCGGAATTGGTATACGCGATTAACTTAGGATTAATTTCTTATGGGTTCGAATCCCATTAATCATACATAGATTTAGTATCAATTATATTTATTATATGACTCTTATATATTTTTTATTATTAATAAGTATATCATTATTAGGAAGAGCTTTACCAACATATGGTAAAACATTAATACTAATAGCAAGTATATTATTAGTTATACCAACTCTATCAGATTGAGAAGAAGTAGGTATATATTATACAACTGATGGTATAGCGGATATATTTATATTATTAACAGCTTATTTATTACCTTTAAGTATTATAGCAAATTGAAATAATGTTAAAGGTATTCTATTCTATGAATTAGTACTTAACTTAGGTGCAATATTATTAATTAATTTTATGTGTCAAGATATGTTATCATTCTATGTATACTTTGAAGCATCATTAGCTCCATTATTTATATTAATAGGTTTATATGGAGCAAGTAACAGAGATAAAGCATCAGATTATATATTAATATATACATTATTTAGTAGTTTATTTATGTTATTAGCAATAGGAACTTATGAAGTATTAATTGGAAATACTGATTATCAATCAATTAGTTTAGTAGTATTATCAACAGATTTACAATGTATATTATTCTTATCATTAACAATAGGTATAATGGTAAAGACACCATTAGTACCAGTACATACATGATTACCTGTTGTACATAGTGAGAGTCCATTAGCTGGATCTATGTTATTAGCGGGTGTTATACTTAAATTAGCTATTTATGCTCTTATTCGTTTAGTTATACCTAGTTTATCTGATGCTACTGTATTATATACACCTATTGCATATCTTATATGTGTTATAACAATTATATATACATCATTAATTACATTAAGACAATCTGATCTTAAAGTTATCGTTGCTTATAGTTCTATTAGTCATATGGCAGTATGTATATTAGGTATATTATCTAATAGTTTAACTGGTATCAATGGTAGTTTAGTTTTAGGTATCGCTCATGGATTTGTATCACCTGCATTATTTATTATCGTTGGTGGTATTTTATATGATAGATATCATAATAGATTAATTTATTATTATCAAGGTTTAATTACTTATATGCCTATATTATCTATTTATTTATTAATATTATCATTTAGTAATATTGGTACTCCTTTAACTGTTAACTTTATTGGTGAATTATTAAGTCTTACTGGTGCTATTAATCGTAGTGCTATCTTAGGTTCTATATCTACATTATCAGTATTATTATCTGCTGCTTATATGTTAAAAGTAACTAATCGTTTAACTGGAGGTATTAGAACTCCATATATTGCTTTAACTAGTGATTGTACTTATAGAGAAAGTTTATTAATGTTAGCTTTAATTATACCTACAATATTCTATGGTATATTCCCTAATGGTATACTTAATATGACTTGACAATCAAGTAGATTACTTTATTTATTCATTATAATGAATAAGTTATATATAACTATATAAAAAATGAATTAAGTTTTTAAGTAAAACTATTCATAATTATATGACAATCATAATTAAATTATTAATAATATTAATTAATATTAGCTATATTATATTATAATAAATATAAGGTAAGCTAAGTAATATAATTAGTATTTATTAAATAAAAATGAATCATTGACTAATAGGCAAGTCCCCTAGATTTGGTCTAGGCTATATACGTTCGAATCGTATTGATTCAGTGAAAGCATTACTAGCTTAACGGTAAAGCTCTACAATGTCACTGTAGAAGATGTCAGTTCAAATCTGATGTATTGCGAATAAGGTCAATCTGATATATTGGTAGTATCAAGCTATTTGCTATATAGTGCCTATCTTAGGTTCAGTGTTCGATTCACTGATTGGCCGGTAATAATGTTATACATATATAATTATTCATTATATGTATTATCATTATCCTATAATTCAAAGGTAGAATAATATACTTCTAATATATATATATAGGTTCGATTCCTATTAGGATATCTTATTATATATAAATAAGGTAAGGATATATCCCTAAAGAATAGCTGTTAGATTAATGGTAAATCATAGATCTTACACATCTAGGTTAATGGTTCGAATCCATTACAGCTAATGTATATGAAAGAGTATAGCTCAATGGTAGAGCTGATGTCTTCAACACATTAGGTGATAGTTCGACTCTATCTACTCTTGTTACATATTCACCTTACTTATATTTAGCCTTTGTAGCTCAATGGTAGAGCAATTGCTTGAAGCGTGATTAGTCTGAGTTCAAATCTCAGCATAGGCATAAGCATAGGTATTTCCATAGATAATTTATATTATATATATCTTCCATGTCTTTTATATTGTTATACCCTACCCTCTAGCCGAAAGCGGTTTAATATATATATCTATATGATATGATTTATATAAAATTATATAAATAAGTTAATACGCCGCCCGCCAAAGGCTAGGCGCATGGAAAATAAAGGGAATGTCGTCTAAAGGTTAGGACTTTTGCCTTTTAAGCAAACTATACTGGTTCAAGTCCAGTCCTTCTCATCTTAATTATTATACATAATCTATTTATAATTAGTTATGACTAACAATATTCGTGGTTATTTACAACTACATCCTTTCCATTTAGTAGGTCCTTCACCTTGACCTATATTTACTTCATTTAGTCTTATGGACTTAGCATTATCATTAGGTTTAACAGCTCATGGTTATATAGCTAGTATATGACCAATAGTATTAGCAATAATAACAGTATTATATAGTATGACATTATGATTTAAAGATATAATAGCAGAAAGTACATATTTAGGTGATCATACAATAGCAGTAAAAAGAGGTATAAACCAAGGTTTCTTATTATTTGTATTATCTGAAATATTAATATTTGCATCATTATTCTGAGCTTATTTACATTCAGCTCTTAATCCTACAATGGATTTAGGTATGCAATGACCTCCTGTAGGTATTCCAGTAATATCACCAGCTGAATTACCATTATTAAATACTATTATATTATTAGCCTCTGGTGTTACAGTTACATATGCTCATCATGCTCTTATTGAAGGTAATAGATCACATACTTTATATGGATTTACTTATACTACTATATTAATAGCTTTATTCGTATATTTCCAATACTTAGAGTATAGTTATGCTGGATTCACTCTTAGTGATGGGGTTTACGGTTCTACATTCTTTAGTTTAACTGGTTTACATGGTCTTCATATGATTATGCTTACTATTATGCTTATTATATGTACTTATCGTGTTTATAACTATGACTTTACTAATACTAGTCATGTTGGTGCTGAAACTACTATCTTATATCTACATGTATTAGATGTTATTTGATTATTCATCTATATTATTGTATACTGATGAGGTTCATAATTATTCATTATAATAAAATAATTTATTATTTAAAGAACATTAACCTTTATTATCTGGTATATATGTCCTAATAATCATATTACATATATTATATATATTTATATCTAGATACTTATACTACTCTTTATGTAACCTTTAGTATTTATATATATAATTTATATTTCCCCTTATTTACTTATTTATATTATATATATATTAAAATATAATGAAGAGCTATACATATTTTTATGTAAAATATTATTATCAAATAATGAGCAGCTTTATATGTGTAATAATTAGATACATAACAATTAATCTCTTAACAATTGAAGTAATTTATTCTATACTTATTACATCTCTAGATTTCCCATGCTTATTACTCTCTCCATCCTTAATAATATATTATGCATATCTTTATATTAAAGATATTCTAGATACTATCTATCAAAATATTTTATAATTTATTATCTAATACTAGGTATTATATATTTATATCATTTATCATATATTATATTATATTATAATATTATCTGGAATATATTAGCTTATATTCATTATACATATATTATATATTATCTATATCATGGAAAATATTAAGTAAGTAATACTTATACAATACTTTTATTTATCCCGCTTCCGCCGCCCAATAGATTACATATTAGCATGCGCCTAGCTTTCAGCTGCTTATTTGGGCGGCGCATGGTAATACATATATATTATATTAACTAAACTTATACTTATACTTCAATATATATTATATATCTAATAACTTATATTACATTGAATATTAAAATAAGTAAAGTAAAGTAAAGTAGCATTATATATTTTATATGGAATATAAATAATTTAATTTAGCTATTATATGTTATACCGCCGCCGAAGGCGGCTTACATATTTCCTATCTACATGGTAAATAGTATATTATTACTAATATTGGCCTTATATATCATTATATATAGTATTAATCTCCTCTTAGCCTACCATTAATTTACTTAATACTTATATTTATACTTTATATTTTATATTTAATATTTAATATTAACATAATAGCAGCCATATATATATGGCTGCGATAGAGTAGTGTGACATAAATCAATATATCTTATATATTAAGTTTTAGATAAATAATTATTATATCATACTATATATCTTAATATATGTTATTAACTTATAATTCCTCAGCTCTATCTAATAATAAGCAATGAATATATTTATATTAATAAATATACATACACTATGTATATTAACCATGCACTTATTAATAAGTAGATTAAGTCTTTAATTTAATACTCAAGAGTTATATCATATATATTTTATCTATTAAATAGATATTATTATATGTTAGATTTTATATCTATATTATGAATTAGTCATATATAATTATATAATAATAAGTTGCCTTATGTATGTAATAATTATATTATATACCATGCGCCGCCCAATATATTTATATATTGGGCGGCGGATATACCATGCGCCGCCCGCCCCAAGGGCGGGCGGCGGATATACCATGCGCCGCCCGCCCCAAGGGCGGGCGGCGGATAAACAATAGATATCATAACAGGAGTTATATATATTATCATATAAGTAATAATTTACTCTCATTCCCCCGCCCAAATAAGCCGCCTAAGGCGGCGGGAGATTTGGGCGGGCAAGTCCTTCCTTCTATATTTGTCATATTCTATTTATATCATTCCTATGTATTCGTTTATATTACTTAGTATAACTATACTTATTATCTTTCCCTTGTCCCGGCGTATCATCATTTATATTAAATGTTATGATATGTTACATACCGCATGGTATATATTATTATGAATAAGTGCCTTCGCACTTTAATAATATATTTATTTTATTTTATTATATTCTATTCTATTTTATTTTATTCTATACTATACTATACTATACTATAAATCAGTAGACTTACATTTAAATTAGCTAAGTTTATACATCAAAAGAGATTATATATATATTAACCATTCCTATAATTATTGATAATCTTATGTAGTAAGATATTTATTATATAATATAAATCATAAGTGGCTTACATATAAATAACTAAGCTTATTCGCCGCCCGCCCTTCGGGCGGGCGGCGCATGGAAAAATATTATATCTATTTACATACATATATAATTATGGAAAAATAATTTATTTAAAACTAATATATAGTAAAGGTTAAAGTATAATGTGATAATAGTAATTAATAATAGAGAATAGGTAACATATGATAGTAGGTTAATGGTAGACCCTGGCACTTCCAATGCTACTGTGCGTGTTCGATTCACGTCTATCATATATTACATCATGTTAACTGGTGTTATAATCTTATTGCAGATAAGATCGTTAGGGTTCAATTCCCTACATGATGTTGATATGCTATCTATAGATTTATAAATATCTATTGGGTGACGCATGGATAATACTATACAAAGTCTATTAATTATATATAAATAGTAAATTATATTTTAGAAGATGATAATAATATTAAATATAGCTAATATAGTATTAAACAGGTTGTATCGTAATTGGTAACGAGTCTACATTGGGTGTAGGAAACTAGGGGTTCGAGTCCTCTCAACCTGATAGTCAATTTATATTTAATCAATTAATTAATATTCATATATATGCCTCAATTAGTTCCTTTCTATTGAATGAACCTCTTAACTGGTGGTATCATTGGTATCTCTCTATTATTATATATTGTAGCTACTATTATATTACCTAATATACTTCGTCTACTTGTAGCTAGAGCTATCATAGTACGTGTATAATTATAATTAATAATTTATTATTAATAATTTATACTTATGTCATATTTATTGACTTTATTATATATATATAACCATTTTGGTATAATAATAAATAAATGATTTATTCACCACTTGATCAATTTGAGATCAAACCATTATTATTAGTTAATAATTATTTAACATTATCATTAACTAACTTTACTTTATATCTTATAGTAGTAATATCATTAATAGTAGGATATAGTAGTATCATCGGTCATAGTACATTAAAAGGTACAAGATGATCAGTAGCGATAGTATCAATATATGATACAATACATAATTTAGTTATTAGTCAAATAGGACGTGCTGGAGGAGTATACTTTCCATTAATATTTACTATATTTAACTTTATATTTATAGCTAACCTTATATCAATGATACCATATTCATTTGCTATATCAGCACAATTAGTAGCAATAGTATCATTTAGTTTAGCATTATGATTAGGTAATGTAATATTAGGATTATATTTACATGGATGAGGATTCTTTGGTCTATTCGTACCAAGTGGAACTCCTTTACCTCTTGTACCTGTATTAGTTCTTATTGAAGCATTATCATATTCATCTAGAGCTATATCTTTAGGTTTACGTCTTGGAGCTAATATTTTATCAGGTCATCTTCTTATGCTTATCTTAGGTTCACTTATTATTAACTTAATGAGTTCATCATTATTTGGTTTCATTGGTGGTATTGTTCCTATTTTAGCTGTTGTAGCTATTACTATATTAGAAGTTGGTATTGCTATTATCCAAGCTTATGTATTTAGTATATTATTATCAGGATATATTAAAGATTCAGTAGCATTACATTAATATTTAACTATTTATTCATTATTTCAAATAGCCCTAATTTAGTATTAAATTAGTTAATTTACTTTAAATTTAATTTAACTATTAAAATGGTTGCAATTATAACTACATTACTTATATATTATATGAGTAGTAATAATCTGATTACATTATTAATAGCAATAGAGATATTATTATTAACAGTAACTCTTAAGCTAATACATGTAGGAGGTTATTATGATGATGCATATGGTACAATATATAGTTTAATTATATTAATATTAGCTGGTGCTGAATCAGCTATCGGTCTAAGTCTATTAGTAGCTTACTATCGTTTAAGAGGTTCTATAGGTCATAAAATATAATGAATTATTTCTATTATATACATGAAGAATCAATTAATATTAATTTAGGTACTTGACTTAATCTAGGTGATATACATATACCTTATGGTTTATCATTAGATTCATTAGCTATGACTGTATTAGTACCTGTAGGTATTATTACATTATGTGTATTAACTTATGCTTTAGCTTATATGGCTCATGATCCTAATCGTAATAGATTCTATATTATACTTAGTGTATTTGCTTTATTTATGACTATATTAGTAGTAGCAGATAATTATCTAATGTTATTTATTGGTTGAGAATTTGTAGGTGTTATATCATATTTACTTATATCATTCTGATCTACGCGTATTACAGCTATGAAATCGGCATTATCTGCTATATTACTTAACCGTATGGGTGATACATTCTTTGTTATTGCTTTAGCATTAATATTAAATTATTATAGAGCAGTTGATTTTGATACAATATCATTATTATCACCATATATGAATACATTATTATTAAATATATTAGGATTATTATTAACATTAGCTGCTACTGCTAAGAGTGCACAATTAGGTTTACATGCTTGATTACTATTAGCTATGGAAGGACCTACACCTGTTAGTGCTTTATTACATGCCGCTACAATGGTATGTGCTGGTGTTTATGTACTTGTTAGAGCTTATCCTATATTAGAGTATGCTCCTACTATGTTACTTGCATTATGTTGATTAGGTGGTTTAACTACTTTAGTTAGTGGTCTTATTGCTTTAGTTACTAATGATATTAAAAGAGTTATTGCTTTATCTACTATGTCTCAATTAAGTATTATGGTTTTAGCTATTGGTATTAGTTGTTATGATTTAGCTATATATCATTTATATTGTCATGCTTTCTTTAAAGCATTATTATTTATGGGTGCTGGTTCAGTTATACATAGTGTTATCTCTGAAACTCAAGATATGCGTAAATATGGTGGTCTTATTGATTATTTACCATTTAGTTATGTTGCTATACTTATAGCTTCATTATCATTAATGGCTATCCCTGGACTTACTGGTTATTATAGTAAAGATATTATTATTGAAAGCTTATATGGTACTTATACATTTAGTGGTTATGTATTATATTATGTTGCTGTTGCTTCTGCTACTTTAACTAGTTTATATAGTTTACGTGTATTATATCTAACATTCTTAAGTACACCTAAAGGTAATAAATATACTTATAATTTTATACATGAGAATATTGGTATGTTATTACCAATGATTGTATTAATTATATATAGTATATATATTGGTTATGGTAGAGATAATGTTATTGCTCATTATGCTATGACATTACCAGTTAATAATAATATGATTGAAACTGAATATACATTACCTGCTTATATTAAACTTATGCCTCTTATCTTAGGTCTTAGTCTATCTAGTTTATTAGTTTATACTTATGAATTTACATATAAACTTAATCGTAATGTATTCTATGATTACTTAAGTAATAGAGTTTATTATGATCAATTACTTAATAATAAAGTTATTCGTCCTGTACTTACATTAGGTGGTTATATGAATACTTATATTGATCAAGGTCTCTTAAGAGTCCTTGGATCTACTGGTATTAGTAGAGCTATTACTTATATTAATGTTATATTTATTATAAACATTCTTTATCTATTCCTTATTCTTAATATCTCTTTATGTTATATCTATTATCCATGCTATTAGATATAGAAATATATTGAATCTATATATATATCTTTATATATCCTGCTTACTCTCTATATCCCAGCTTATTAATATAAGTATTTATTTAATATAAAACATTATTCGTCTATCATATTACTTAATACTTAATACTTAACCTATTTTAAATAATAAATTATTATTTATAATTATTGATAATATCAACATCACTGCCTAGCAGTAATATTAATTATTATGTTTACATATTACCTAAAATTATGTAATATTATGTAATATATATAAATATATGAGAATAAGATATATCATGGGAAATAATATATATGAATATATGATATAAGATATAAGATATATATAATTCTCTCGCAGCCTTTGGCTGCTGTTATAATATAATATATATTAATTCAATTCATAGTAAGGTATGATAGTTATATCATTGGGTAAATATTATTATATAATACCCCATTAATAATATATATATATATATAAATGAAATAGTTCAAGGCTAAGGCCCCGGAAGGAATAAATGTATTATAACTATTAAATATAATAGACATCATAAGAGTTGCTTATGACTTGATAATTATAGTATTAGTTGGAAAGAATAATATATTTACCATACTTATATATTTACCATATTAGTTGTATTTTAACCATGAAAATGTTAATAACCTTAAATTAGAGATTTTATCCATGTTATTTATTGTTCATAAATATCATCTTATATAAGATAATTATACTTCATAGTTATATTCATAAGTTATAATTAATATTTCCCATGCTTAATAAGATATTCTTAATATATAAAGAAAGTGTTATTTACAATATATATCTGTAATATATATATGTAATATAGTTTATATGAATAAGTCATGAGAGATATATATATATAAATTCCTATAGATATTATATATGTAACTTAAAATATAATAACTTATTAACCATGCGCCGCCCCACCGAAGGTGGGGCGGCGTAAATAGGAAGATAAAGATAAAGATAAAGGTAGCATAGATAATATATTCCATACAATATAGTATGGCTAATGGTTTAAATCTACTTCCGTCTATATTTATTTACCATGCGGCATATATAGGCGTATGGTTAAAATATTAACATATTTGTTTTATAATAAGTATGGTAAATACATTAATAATTAGTTAATTATTATTTAGTTCATATAACTTTATATAAATAAATATATAGTTATATATATTATGTTCAATAAGTATTAATATTGATTATGTATCACGACACTATACTATATCGAGATATAATTAGATAATATTAACCATGCGCCGCCCCACCTTCGGTGGGGCGGCGTAGTATGTTAAATACAATACATGGGAAAAGTATTGATATATATTATATTATTTATTAGATATATATTATTTACCATGCGCCGCCCAA